CACCATCCCTCTTTCTCTCATTTCAAAAAAATCCCCAATATCTCTATAAATACCCCCAAACAGAAACAGCTTTTTTAATTAATCCTAAGCCACCTTCGAAAACAGCCCCCCCGCCCCTTATAAATCTTCTTATAAGCCAATTTATTTTAATAATGGATAAAACAAAGAACACCAACAGGAAAAACAATAAAAACAAAACAAATAGAGTTCACCTATATTGAGTCAAATAAGTGACAGTGTCTAATTGTGGCATTTCCAACTAAGTCTAATATTAAATTTTCTTAAAAGCCCCCCCACCAGAACAAATTTTACAATTTATTAATATAGAATAATAACATTTTCCCAGGCCCCCATACTATCTAAAATAACTCGGCCCTAATTTGGAAGTTCTTACTAAACCCATTATTTCATAATACGTCACCTTTAACCAACGAAGTCGAACAAAATGTTAGATCCCCCTCCCCAGAAGCTCTAATTGAATCTCACCCGCGTATAAGCCCAGCCAAGTTAACCCCAGATAAAGCTTCTGACTTTGTTTAAAAATTAACCAAAAGCTCCAAAAAGTTGGTTAAAGAACTACTCTTTAGATAACGCCTATTCTCACTCCAACCCCCCTTTAATCCACTCATAAATTAAACCTAGGGTTAAAATTCCCAAAAACACCACCATAATTCAAAAACCAAGAGGGGAGATTTGGTTATAGATTACACACCAAGGGAAAAGAAAAGAGATTTCTAAATCGAAAATTAAAAACAAAATACCAACTAAAAAGAACCGCACCGAAAAGGGGCGTCCAGGAACTCCAAAAGGCTCAAACCCACACTCATAAGCCGAAACCTTCTCCCGATCCGGCTGTTTCACCCCTAAAAAATAAGAGGCGCCAGAAAAAAAAGCGGATAAAATCACACTAAAAATTAATAAAAAGAAAAGGCTATAAAATTCTATATTCATTATAATAACCAAATAAAAATATTCGGGCCAATCACTGATAACAATTTTTCTTTAACCCCTAAGTGAACTCAAAGATTTAAGAAGTATTGTTCCTCTTATTCGATAGTAAGCAACCATAATGGCTAGCCCTATAGCGGACTCCGCCGCCGCTATTGTTAAACCCATAATTGTAAAGACTTGTTCAATTAAAAGATCTCTTTCTATGGAGTTAATTAAAAACCAAAAAAAAGCCGCCAATAAGATTAATTCAATAGAAACTATCATTATTATAAAATGACCCCTATTAAGAACCACCCCCCAACCTCCCAATAATAACAAGACAACAACTACAATTATATACTTATAATACACTACTTTTACCCAACCACCAATAAAATTAGTCCAACAAAAACAACGGCTAAAACTAAAATAAAACATATCTCCACTACTATAAATAAAATTCTATTTAAACCCGCGCCTAGCTTCCCCCAACAAACTCTGCATAAGTAGTGCCAAAAAAAAGAACAATCGAAACCATCACCGTATCCGATATCCCCTTCACCAGAAATTCCCAACATATATCCTTCGCCGGAAATTCCCAGATAACGATTTGCGACTAAAAAAAAAATAATAGTTGATTTTCTAATTCCCCCAACAAAGGAACTCAAATAAAAAAGTAAGAAAAGTAAAAAAAAGAAACCAATTGTCCAATTACTATAAAAGGCTCTTCAACTACCTGAGACCCAATCCAAGTAAGAAGAAAAAAGTCCACTACTAAAAATCAAAAAGCCAAGCGCCCAAAAGGACGAAATGGCAAACCTCTTAATCAACTCCGGTGGAGTAATGGGAGAAAAAATAAAATTAATATACTAAAAAACATAGATACTACTCCCCCCAGTTTATTGGGGATTGAACGTAAAATCGCATAAGCAAATAAAAAATACCACTCAGGCTGAATATGAACTGGAGTCACCAATGAATTAGCTTGAATAAAATTTTCTGGATCACCTAATAAATTAGGGGCTAAGTACACAATAACACTTAATAACATAATCATAACTACCATCCCATATCAGTCCTTAGATGTGTAATAAACATGAAAGATCACATCATCCACCGAACCCTTAACTCCGATAGGACTATTCGACCCCTCTACATGTAAATAAATTAGATGAACTCCAACTAAAATGGCTAAAATAAAAGGAAATAGAAAATGAAGACTAAAAAATCGAGTAAGCGTAGCGCTAGAAACACTAAATCCTCCTCAAACCCATTGAACAATATCTGTTCCCACATAAGGAAAAGCCGACAACAGGTTCGTAATAACCGTGGCCCCCCAAAAAGACATTTGACCTCAAGGTAACACATACCCCATAAAAGCAGTAGCCATGGTCAAAAGAAATATTACTATACCAACTCCCCAAACCGAAGTTTTAGTATAACCTCCATAATACAAACTTCTACCTATATGAATATAAAGGCACAGAAAAAACAGAGAGGCCCCATTGGCATGAAAGTATCTTAATAAAAATCCATAGTTTACATCACGCATAATATGTCCCACCGAGGCAAAAGCCAAACCAACCTCCGCACAATAGTGCATTGACAAAAAACACCCGGTTACTATTTGCATAACTAAACATAGTCCTAACAAAGAACCAAAATTCCATAAATAACTTATATTAGAAGGAGACGGCAAATCCACCACTACACTATTCATTAGAGATAAAAGAGGATTCACTTTTCGCAATGGCATAGGAAAAGCTCCTCCCCCCATCGAATTGCACGCCCACCCCAAGTTTGATAACTCATAAAAAAGGTTAACCACCCAAGCTAGTCTCCGCCAACTAAACCGACCAACCCCTTAAATCTCAAAAGAAACTCTGACCACTCTCTCTAAAACCCCTAAAATCCCATAAAAAACAGATCTTTTTTTAAACTTTGGCCCTCTTATCTTAAAAAAATAGTCTTTAGACTTAGATAGGGGGGGGGCCATTTAATCCGAAAAGAATACTAGCCACAAAAGTTACTATCCCTAAACTTAACGGTAAATACGCCTTTCACAACAGGGCCATAAGCTGATCATACCGAATTCTAGGAAAAGAGGCCCTTACTCAAATAAATAATAAGATTATTAAAGCCGCTTTTAGGCCAAACCACCCAGCCCCACCTTTAAAACATATAATTGGGGAGAGTCACCCGCCCCAAAATAATATCGTTGTTAAACAACTCATTAATATAATATGAGCATATTCTGCCAAAAAAAATAAAGCAAAAGACATCGAGGCGTACTCTACGTTATACCCCGACACTAGCTCCGATTCTCCTTCTGTTAAATCAAAAGGGGCCCGGTTGGTCTCCGCCAAAGCTGAAGCAAAAAACATTATTGTAACAGGAAATAACGGCAAAAAAAACCAAACACCACTATTTTGGGCCAAAACTATTTCAGTAATACTCAAAGAACCAACACACAAAAGAACCGAAATAATTATCAGCCCAATAGAAACCTCATAACTAATCATTTGGGCCGCCGCCCGAATCGCCCCCAAAAAAGCATATTTAGAATTACTGGCCCACCCAGACATTAATATAGCATAGACACTTATAGAAGAAATGGCCAATACATACAAAATCCCTATTTTTAAATCACTTATTAAAACCCCCCTCTCATAAGGCACTACCCCCCAAACAACTAAGGCTAAAGTGAAGGAAAACATCGGAGCCACTATATATATAAACAAATTAGTATGGTGCGGAATTATCATCTCCTTGGTAAATAATTTCACACCATCCGCAAAAGGCTGTACCAACCCGGCCACCCCCACTACGTTTGGCCCCTTTCTAGCTTGCATATACCCTAAAACCTTCCGTTCAGCTAAAGTTAAATAAGCTACTGCTATAAGCAAGGAACTACAACCATTAATATTTTTAAAAGTAAATGAACTATTGCCACGAGCATTTAAAAAGATCCAAAGTAAAACCCGATCCCCAAAACTACTTTAAAGTTAACCCCCTCAAAAATATCCAACAATGGTGCAAACCTAACTTTACGCCCCCATTTATAAATCTTTTTTAAACAAAGAATGAGTTTTAAAGACACTCTAAAACTCAAACAAGACTAAAAGATATACTATTTTTTATATCCATGAAAACCGCCCGCCCATATTGAACAGGGGCCGACTCCTCTACAGGACTTCAAACAACTTAATATAATTTTCACACTTTAGAAGCAATCAGCGATTAACAAAAAGACACCTTCAAAAATTATCCGGGCCAATAGATTGATCGTAACTTATAAAAATAAGAAAACCACTAATTTTTCGATCCTTTCGTACTAGAAAACAGTTATATTAATGTTTCTTCAAATTGTAGATAGAAACCAAGCTGTGTTACCACGCTTTTAACTCAAATCATGTACGGCTTTAATGGACGAACAGACCCACCCTTGGGAGCGACTGCACCCCAGGATGCCGCAATTCAACATCGAGGTCGCAAACAACGTCATCAAGAAAGTCCCTCTAACGTTATGGCGCTGTTATCCCCAGGGTAACTTTTATTTGTTTATCGTTAACTATTTCACCTTAAATCAACGGGTCACTGCAACCCACTATTACCCGCACAAGGCTCTTTTTAGTGTCTGCTCAGGGCCCCCCCTTCACAGTCAGACGACAACTATTAAATATGTATCTTAAGCCCACCTTCGTTACTTTTTAAAAGGCGATCGCCCCAACCAAACTGTCTAACTTACCTCATTTCTCTAACTTAATTCGAAAGAAGAGTTAACCCTCTAAAAATAAAAAAGTGAGTTTTACTGACTAAAACTTGAACACACATATATTTTTTCACTTAAATCTATTAACACCACATAATCTAAACAATTTATCTGTCAGATAGGCCATATAAATCTCCAGTAAAGTTCCATGGGGACTTCTCGTCTAACAATTTGAATGTAGCATCTTCACTACAAATTCAATTTCACAGGAGATTTTCTTAAGACAGTGAGGCCTTCGTGACACCATTCATACCGGCCAACAATTAATTGACAATTGATTACGCTACATTATCACGGTCACTGTTACCGCAGCCATTAAATTGTCTTTATAGAATCGACCCTATCGACCCCTTCAGATACAACCATTGGGCAGGTTTCACCCTCCATACTTCTACTTTTATATTAGCAAAGAGCTATGTTTTTGGTCAACAGTCGAGGCCTTATGTTGTAGAGACTCCCTAATGGAAGCCAAAAAATTGGCCGAGTTCCTTAAAAAAACTTTCCCCTCCACTATCTCCCACTTGTGTTAGTCTACGACAGTACCAACTTTTAATAATTCTTTCCTGACACTTTGTGCGTTTATTATTATCTCCCATCGAAGCGACCTTCGGCCGCCGCCTTAAAGGCTGTATTACCCCAATACCCCCAATAACACTATCATAATACAACTTAGGGCTGGGTAACCTAGAGAAGCAGTTCAACAATTATTTACTCATGTTCACATTATCTCTTCTGATGCTTGGGCTCTCACTAAACCATCCAACAGTCCGTTCTACTACCAAGCAAATTTCGCCCTCAGAATTTCAGTTCAATTTTAGCCACCCTAATTTTAAGGAAAAAAAAATTCTCGAATGAACTACTACGCCCTCTTTCAAAGATGGCTGGCCCCAAGCCTACCTCCTCATTGTTTAAATCCCATACTCCTTTTACACTTAACTATTTGGAGAGCTCTCCAATCAATCTATGACTTTAACTTCTGATTAGGGCTCCCCCTTTTGACAATACACTTTCTCGTCCACTGTCTGCCTGTCCACTTCGATTTTTACATTCATAGTCTCTCCCCCCCTTTCGAGCGATCAAACTTTACCATAAAAACTCTTTTAACTCCAACCCCCAGTTGTGGACGCACTACTTCAATAGTTTTCGCAGAAAACCAGCTATCTCCAAGTTCGATTAGTGTTTCACCTCCAACCATAGGTCCTCCGAGGTTTTTGCTACAACCACCAGTTCGTTCCTTAAAACTGCCCATGGTTAGATCACTTAGTTTCGGGCCATTTGACTAAAGAGAGCCCCCTCGATTTCTCTTTACCTCCATTCTCTTCACCTCTACCGACACAGCAACCAAAATGCTGTCTGATACCTTTGGGGATCCGAACTTAAATTTGCCAAACTATGTCTTATAAACCCATTATACAAAAGGTACGCTGTATTACAGCTGCTTTAAAAGACTGATTTCAAGATTTTTTCAAGCCTCTTTCAACTTTCCTTTACAGTACTCTCTCTCTTTCGGTATAGAACTAACATTTAGTCTTAGATATGTGAACACCTCTCTTCCACTATTTACTCGCCCTCCAACAGACCATTGAACTATTCCACTTTCGCTCCCCGCTACTGGCAGAATCTCGTTTGATTTCTTTGTGCCACTTTGGTACTAAAATGTTTTATTTTCCAGTTTTTTTCATTACGTTTCCGCGTAGAAATGCGAATTTAAAGCCCCTTCTACCTCGCCTTTTCGAATTTTCCGTCCAATTTAGCCCATCCTAGTTCTCCGTCTTCCCCCCCTTTTATTTAAACCCCAATTTCGCAATCCACTTCATTAACAACAAAAAAGCCTAGTAGAGGCGGGAGTCGAACCCGCTTCTGCGGGGCATGAGCCCGCCGACTTACCACTCGTCTTCTCTACAATTTATTATCCACTCCCCACCCACCAACTTAAAAGGGATCAAGAAATAGACAAATCAAACAGTCAGAAAGAAAAAATAAAAAAGAAATCCATCATGTCTAAAAAGAAGGCCTATTCCCCTTAATCTTCTCTCCCCCCCCCCTACAGGAAAACAATCGAAGTTTTATGTACACCTCTCTAAACTTAGGCTTGTAAAGTAGAATCACATAAAGTCTCGGAGGTTCCAACAATGAAGGAGGGTCTTAACAACCCGAATCTGTAAGACCAAAGTCTTACCGCCCCCTCTGTAAATTGGAAAACTTAAGAGAGAAAAGGTCAGCCTCCTTTAAAGCTCTAACCGCATCTTTTTAGACTCAATAGACCGATCTATTAAATCAAATTACTAACCCCCAGTTTTGTTACCCGCTGATAGACTTCCTATAAAACCAGAATCTTCTCGAGTCCCCTATAAGTCTAAAAACTTCCAAAAAAAAATTGGAAAGCCCCCCCCATTAAATCAAAAGGCACTTTTAACTATTCCAAGCCCTCCCAGCATACAGTGATTCAACAGCCCTAGCTAATTACTTTAACAAGACGGCCCAACCTTAACCCTCCATAGCATCCGGCAACCAAGTGTGCAACCCCAACTGTGCAGATTTGCCAACCACCCCCACAAACAATAACAAACAGATTCAGGTCATACCACTAATCGGGGCCGAAGCAGTCATTACGTTAAAAGTAGAAGAAAAATCTAAAGACCCAAAACGATCCCAAATAACAAACATAGCCAAAATCAACCCGATATCCCCCACTCGATTAACTAACATAGCTTTTATGGCCGCTCTATTAGCCTCTACCCTAGTCCATCAAAAATTTATTAATAGATAAGAACATAAACCAACCCCTTCCCAACCTATAAATAATTGTGGATAATTATCGCTAGTAACCAATACCATCATCAAAAATGTAAAAAGAGACAAGTAAGACATAAATCGAGGAATGTGGGGATCCCCCTGCATATATGCCATAGAAAAAATATGAACTAAAGTGGATATAGTTGTAATAACGAGCAACATTATCGCTACAAGACTATCAAATTGTAAACCGAAATAAACAGTTAACAAGTCAAAATCTAACCACCTTCATAATTTTATATGTGTCGTAGAGAAGCCCAAGATTGTTTCATAAAATATTAAAACACAGCCAGATAAACTTATAATTAAACAGCTCGAAGTTAAAATTCCCGCCCCCTTCTCTCCTATTTTTCTTCCAAATAAACCAGAGGCTATCGCCCCCATAAGGGGAACAAACAAAACTAAAAGATACACTATTTTTTATATTCATGAAAAACTTTCTTTTTCCCCTACCACCCCCCATAGACAGCCCTTCTTCATAAAACACTCATTGTTTACAACTTCGGCCCCATTCATCATGTGTTATTCCTTATTTTTTTCATTAAATTCCGATCAGGGGGGGTGGGACTTGCACCCACATCTTTAGCTTTGAAGGCTAACAGTCTACTTTAACCTAACCCCCTCAATTAGCTCTCACCTTGCAACCCCCGTTAACTAAATACAAAGACTTACTTATACCTAAAAAAGCGCCCCCTCCTGGGAAGTTAGACAACTCCCCAAATAAAGAGGACGAGGCCAATCAATATAACTAAAACATAGTTAAAAACCAACCCAGACTGTAAATTACTAAGACCTTGAGTTAATTTAACTAAAAAGTTAGATACCCCCTTGGGGCCCACCAACTCTAATGTACCTTTATCAATGGTCCGAAACGAAATTAAATGACCCCCCCTTCACACCCCTTTCACCAAAAAATGATTTAAAATATAATTGAATTGTCAAGCAGAGCATAAAAAAGTATAACTTATTCGACCAATAGATGAAAGAGGTGTCCTAAAAAAATGTGCTAAACAACTATAAACCGCAATAACTAATATCGTCCCCCCCAAACTAAAAAATACCGGCATTAATTTAATAGAGCGGGGAACAGGAAGATAAGTTGTCATTTGAAAAAACCAAATCGCCTCTTTAACCAAATAACCCACAAAAAGACTCCCTAAAGCTAACAAGACCAGAGGTAAGACTAAACTTCAATTACCCTCATGAACACGCACAAAAACCTCCTTTCTAGAATTGGTATTAGATAAAAAAGTTAAATGAACCAATCGAATTGAATAAACGGTGGTTAAGAAGGCAGCCACGTCCACCAATCAATAAGCAAAAGTTATATAACATTGATCGTAGGCCCACTCTAAAATTAAATCTTTAGAATAAAACCCCGTTAGATAAGGAAAGCCCATTAAAGACCAAGAGCCAACGACCACCATTATATAAGTAAGTGGAATTGATCTTCCCAACCCCCCCATTTTCCTTGTATCTTGTTCGTCAAACAAAACATGAATGACAGACCCGGCACTTAAGAATAATAAAGCCTTAAAAAAAGCATGATTCATTAAATGAAATAGGGCCACGGAGTACTGAGAGAGACCACAAGCCACCACCATAAACCCCAATTGACTACAAGTCGAATAAGCGACCACTTTTTTTAAATCGTCTTGAACCACTCCAATTGTAGCTGCTATCAACGCTGTCAAAGACCCCAAAATTGTTACAACCACTAGAACAAGCGGAGCTTGTTCAAAAAGGGGGGAAGATCTAATTAATAAAAAAACACCCGCCGTTACCATCGTGGCCGCATGAATCAAGGCAGATACCGGAGTTGGTATTTTAATTAACTGAAAAATCGTTTCAGCACACGACTACTCTCATAACAGACAGGACTCTATCTTCTACTTTACAACTTGTTTACTTTAAATAGAGCGAAAACCCCCCTCTCTTTCTAATATTTAATTTCTTTTTTAATTCCCTGTCTTAAACAATGTATCCAAAAAACCGGCCCCCAATACACCCTATTTGTTTAATAAAATATAAAAGCCAATTTTTTCATCTAGCAAGCTATAAACCAGACTCCCCACTCACATAATAAAACTTTTACCTGCCCCTTCTTAATTAATGTAATACGATTGTGTCCGCCAAATAAATAGTAGTTAATAAACAAAATACATACGCCTGAATTACAGCAACCGCCACTTCTAATAGTGTTATAAAAACCATTATTAATAAAGGTCCAACCCCCACAAACCCACTAACCATTAACAGACTAAAACCAAATCCAGCTAAAATAGCAAACAAGAGGTGCCCGGCCGACAAATTCGCTGCCAAACGAATTCCTAAAGAGATAGCTCGGGACACATAACTTACTGTCTCTATTAATACTAAAAGGGGGGCCAAACCCAAAGGAGCCCCGCCCGGCATTAATATACTAAAAAAATCTCATTTAAATCCCCAAAGCCCAGCTAAAGTTACACCTATTATTATGGAAAAGGATAGGCCCAATGTAACTACTATATGAACTGTAGGGGTAAAAACACAAGGAAATAAGCCCAACAGATTCAAAAATACTATAAAAAAAAAGAGAGAAATAATAAAAGCCAAATACTTTCATCCCCTCAACCCTAAGTTATCTTTTACGACACCATGAAAATGATCATAGATGGATTCAATAATAGATTGCCATCTATCCGGGATTAATTGAGCTCCTCTAAATAATAATAAAACGACAATCGCTGTGATTATCATCATCATTGATGAATTAGTCAAAACAATTAAACTCACGACTTTAAATTGATCAAAATAAGCGTCACTCATTAATATTTTATCTTGAAAAAAATAATTTTTAGATGGAGGCACAACTCCCCCCTTAATTAATTTTCATAAATACGACTTGTCTGAAAAAAAATCTCTTGTTTTTTCGCCATGGGCCCTACTTCTGACCCCACTTCTTGAGTTAATACTATTCCCCCTATCATTGCCACTAATAGTATAAGACTAGCTAAAATGAATAAATAATAACAAGCTATATATAATATACGCCCAAGAGCTTCAATATTATGGTACTTCATTAAGAATCAAGAACATGCCAAATCTCAAGCCTCCCCCACTTCCACCCAAAAAGAAGCTCGGTGAGCATAGGGGCCACCCACTATTAATCAACTTGAGGCCACCTCCGAAAAGAAAAAAACTCCAATAATTAAACCAATCGGGGCATAATTTGTCATATCAGCCTCTCCCCCCCATCGAAAAGCAGGAGGGAAATCAGCTAGGTTCAACAACATAATTACAAACAAAAACAAAATAGCGATGGCCCCCACATAGATTATTAAAAACATTAAAGCAACAAAATCTATCCCTAATAAAAGAAAAAGGACGGCAGAGCCCACAAAGACAACAATCAACCAAAAAATCGAATGAACTGGGTTAAGCGTTGATATTACCATTATTCCAGAACCCACAATTACAAATGCTAACATATAAAAAATCGCCCCCATCGATTAAACCAACACTAAACAACTACGCCCCCCCAGGACTAAATACTATTGCATTTTTCACGGGATCTATAATTATTGAAGGAACTATACCTCCCCCCCCAATTCCTATTATTAAAGAGAATATGGCTAAAAGCTCACGTCGATTTAAATCCCTAGTAAAAAGAAGGTAATTGGCACTACCCCCAAAACTAATTCGATTATATAAATAAAGAGAATACGCCGCCGACCAAACCATACCTGAAGTAACTAAAACCCCTAGCCCCCAATTATATTCAACAGCAGCTAACAATGAAAAAAATTCTCCAACAAAATTACAACTTAAGGGAATTCCCATGTTGGTTAATGATAAAACCATCATTATAGTAACAAAAATTGGCATAGTAAGGGTTACCCCCCGGTAATATTTAATAAGACGAGTGTGATGACGTTCATACAAATACGTAATAGCAATAAAAAGAGCCGAACTAACAAAACCATGGGCCAACATCATAAAGACCGCCGCCACCAAGCCCTCTATCGTATGAGTAAATAAGCCCAAAGGCACCAACCCCATATGTGCTACGGAAGAATAAGCAATAAGCCGCTTTAAATCCACTTGACGACAAGTAATTAGGCTTCCATAAATAATAGCAACTACACCTAACATGACTATTAAAGGAGCTAAATATTCCGAAGCGGCGGGCAAAAGCACTCAAGAAAACCTTAAAAACCCATAGCCCCCTAACTTTAATAAGATTCCTGCTAAGATTACCGAACCAGAAACCGGGGCCTCCACATGAGCTTGGGGCAATCAAATATGAAAAGGTATTTGCGGAATTTTTACCGCGAAACTAAGAAAACACCCCACCAATATTCATTTTTGAGTACAAAAAGGGAATTTTATATTTAATAAAATCTGATAGTCGGTTGTTCCTGTGTTTCTATATAATTGAAATATACTCAAAAGCATAAACACTGATCCAGCGAAGGTATAAAAAAAAAAATAATAAGAAGCTCGGACCTTTTCTTCTCTAGAACCCCAAACACCAATCAAAAGAAACATGGGTATTAATATTCCCTCAAATAAAATATAAAATAAGAGTAAATCAAGCACTAAAAACACTCCAATTAATAGAACCTCTAAAAATAATAAACATAATAAAAACTCTTTAAATAGATATTTAATGGATTTTCAACTAATTAAAACACAAATTGGTATCAACAACGCAGTCAAAATAAAAAAAAACAAAGATATTCCATCTAAAGCTAAAATAACCGGCCCTCATTGAAAATTTAAGGTCGGGGAAACTATTCACCCTATTTGATCTATAATCTGAAATTGGCCCTCCGAATCAAAAGCCCCCCACAAAACGAAAGCACTAACCAAAATCACTAAACACCACTCTAACGTGATCCTTTTTAATTTTCCCCTCGCCTCTCTCGGGGTTCCCATCACGTTAATAATCCCCACAAAAAGAAAAAAAAAAACTAAACTTAACCCATTTTTAAAACAAAACACCAAACAAAAAAAATAATTACGACTCAAATAAACCCAAGACCCAATTTCATCATTTTAATAAAAAACAGATTGGACTACTTTTTAAATTCTCAAATATTAAGGCTCAGACTTACGAGGATACTTGGGAGGCCTAGGGCCCATCTCATCAGATTGATCATTAATGTTGGCCCCCCCTGCTTGATCATTAGTGTTGGCCTTCTGAGATTAATTGTTAGATTTCTTTTTTAAATTTTTTCACAGCAACTTGGAATAATAAAACAACTCCTTATACGAATACCTAGTTCCCTGTAAATTGGAATCGGCTCCCTCATGTGTTTGTGAAATTGTCTTATCGCCAAAACACCAAGGTTGTCTATGAGAAGTCGTCGTCTGCGGTGACTTAACATCTGATACACTAACCATATTTCCATTTGTGTCCTTAAAAACACACTTATCATTATCTTTAGTAGCATCTTGGTTAATAATACTTATATCATGAGAGGACAAAGCCTCCTCAGGAAAACAATCACAACTATAACCGGACGCACCTTCAAAAGCAGCACTTCCAGAAGAAGAAGCTCCCCCGTTAACACCTCCAGAAGAAGAAACCCCTCCGTTAACACCTCCAGAAGTAACGATGGCATCACCAGAAGAAGAGACCCCGTCACTGGTCATGAAACAATGATAAAAGAAAAGTACACTTTCGTTCATATTTGAACCGAATCCCATACTTTCAAAAAAAAGAGATGAGTAAAAAATCTTAGAGCTACCGCCACGGAGATAAATCGACAAAAAAGACTTAAATAAGCGCCACACTAGTGGGCAGCCAGAAAACCATAAATATAACCAATAAATTAAATGACCTATAATTAAACACCACCTCCCAATGTAAAACAACCTATAGTTTACTCTTCTCTTTTTCATCCTTAAGTACAAATTTCCAAACTAGTTGTTAAATATATAACACTAGCGTACAATTATTTCCCCCAAAATATAAAAAACAAATAAAATAATCAGTAGCCGACTACCAACCTTCTAATACAGACACCTAACTTAGAAATCTTTCTTTTTTCATATTTACAAATAATCTACCAAAAAAAGTATCCTTAACTTTACAACATTTTTAGGTTGCTAGCCAAGAACCAAGAGCCAGTTCCCTCACCCTTACTATGTTACGACTTACTCCGCCTCAAAATTGTACGGCACTCGCAGAATAGAAAGCATTCGAACTACTTTTCTCGGCGGAGGCGACGGGCAATTTGTGCTAACACTGGGGATAATTCACTAGAACGCTCTACTTTCTAATTACTATTAAATTCAACTTTCAGTTATCTTCCAGCCACCTTCCGAACTCTTATTTTAGAGTTTCCCCTCCTAAATCACTCGTTGCATAAAAAAATGTAGCGCATCTAATCCCCAAACATTAGGACCATAAGACCGGACTTCATCCAATAAACTTATAAAAAGCCACTGGGTTAGATCGGTTTTCGTTTTAAACACAAATTGACGACGGCCATGCAATACCTGTCAAGGGGTGAATTCAAGTTTGGGTAAGGTCTCTCGCGGACTATCGAATTAAACGACACGCTCCTCTAATTTAAACAGTGAACAGCCAAGTTTTTTGAATTTTAATCTTGCGATCGTACTACTCAAGCGGAAAAATTTATTACCTTTTAGATTTGTTTTGCATTTTCTTCATTATTTACAGTATGGACTACCAGGGTACCTAATCCTATTTGCTCCCCATACCTTCGTGTTTCAATTAAGAGAGAGGGGCTTCTTGCTCTCCTGCTCCAGATAAATTACCTTCGCGTTTAGAGTTCTTTTTTCTATCTACAGATACCACCCTTACAGAAGAATTCCATTTACCCTTTGCAAGCAATCTCTTTCACACCCTTTACGCTTTTTCCTATAATACTAACCCTTAAGTTTCACCGCGTCTGCTGGCACTTAATTAGACAGATTAGATAATACGTCCCTTCTGTATCGCACTTCCGTGCATTGCACAAAACTCTATACTGCTGCCAAAAGGTTTAAAGCCCCCTTTACGGCCTCCCCTTGTCTCAGTGAAAAAATGGCTTCAAGTTTAAAGCCACGCATCCTCGGCAAGGTGGTCTTTTATACCACCTTCAACCTAATACGACTCCAGCCCCGCTCCAAAACTTAGCTCCCGGGTTTCCTCACCTGTTTGCACATTTGGCCCCCTCTTTAACCGTTATCCACTAGCATATATAAGAAGAACACGTACATTTCTAGTTCCCCAAAACCAAAGGAGTCTCACCAAACACCTAAACACACCTAACAAATAAAAATAAAACCCCCTCTGCTTAAGAAACTATTTCTTTAAAAAAATAAAAGGTTAGAAAAGCAAAAAAAAAGTAATTCCACCTTTCTCCACTAAAACAACCCTCCTGCCGCCCAGTGAACCAATTGTAATCAGAAATTAGGAAAGGCCGTTGTAAATCCAATAATATACAAACCAACACCAATTAACAAGGCTTTTCTTAAATTTATTCAATTTTCTTTTTTAAGCATTTTGGAACTAATTAAAAGAAAGAAGCTAGCCTGAAAATAAATAATTTTGACTATTCTAACATAATAGACCCCCGCCACCACAGAACAAACCACAGCCAAAATAAAGATTAAATAATACTGATATACCACACCAGATAATAAAACCAACCACTTACCTAAAAACCCCACTAAGGGAGGAATTCCTGCAATTGAAAGAAAAGTCAAAGCCAAGGTTAGCGCTAAAATAGGCACCCTCCTCGAAAGCCCACTAAACTCTACAATTAAACTCTTTACAGTACCTAAAGCTAATATTATAGCAAAAACACAAATAGACATTATTACATATAAAACTATATATGTTAAACTAGCCTGAATACTCTCAAACGACCCAATCCCTATCCCCAAAAGTACAAACCCCATGTGTCCAACACCACTGTAAGCCAACAGCCGTTTAACCTTGGTTTGATTTAAAGCACCAAGCGCCCCCACAAGCAACGAAAAAATAGTCCCAACTAACAAAATATTAACCGCCGGCCCAATTGACACCAAAATAGAAAAGACCCCAACTTTAGGTACTATGGCTAACAGAGCGGTCGTAGTTGTAGATGCCCCATCATACACATCCGGCGCCCACATATGAAAGGGAGCGACAGACAATTTAAATAAAAGAGCCACCACTATTAATAAACCGCCTATAGGAACCCGGGTTTGAGAAAGATAAAGCCCCGGGTCAAGTACTAAATTTATATATGGTATATGAATCCCCCCCGTTAGTCCACACAATAAGGCACACCCAAATAAAAATAAACCGGAGGAAAGTGCACCTAATACAAAATATTTCAAACCTGCCTCCGCACTATGTCCAGACCCCCCTCCTTGAACTGCTAATATAAAAAAAGAAAGAGTGGATAGTTCAATGGCCAAATAAACAGAAAGTCAATTACTAGAAGAAACTAAACAAAGATTCCCTAATGCGACCATTAAGATTAAAATGGGTAAATGGCCATTGGTTTGAAAAAAAGAAAACTTCAGAAAGACCAACTTTCCCGGATCCACCATCAATAAAACAGCGACAGAACCTATAATAATAATTAATTTAGCCATCTCAGTCCAACTATTTATAATCCACAACTCACCATACCCTCCTACATATAAAAAATTTCACCAAAACTCAAAAAAAAAAGAAGAGCCTACCCCCACTCCGCCTATAATCAATAACATTAAAATCGAAGATTTTAAAACAAAACCATTAATACTAACAAGCACCGCTCCCAATGTAAAAACACCTAAAACCAAAAAATCACTTATTATTCACTCCACCCATCAAATCAAAACTAAAGACCTCTCTCATAAACAAAAGAATGTTTAAGTTTCAGATGACAGAAAACAACCCTACTCACCAACTCCTCCACCAAACACAACCCAACATCAACCAAAACAAACCCAGCACCAGGCCCCAACATACACCTCTCTTCAAGCAAACCCATCAAGAAACACCTACATCTTTAGGCCCGGCCAACATTATGCCTAATAGACCGCTCAAACACTAATCTCTAATTTTATAAGCCTAAAACTAAACATCTAAAAAACATCAAAAAAAGCCAATTAAACAACAAGGCACCACCATACCATGGAGGTGCCAAGCGCCAGTTACCAATATATTCAAGATATCTGGCATGAACATATAAAGTGAACCCGGCACGCCCCAAGTCCCACTAAAACTTGTTATCGGAGAACGCGGAGCCCGTTGATATGTAGAACAGACAGGCCGCCTTGAGACCAAATTAAACCAGTTAACGGGAGGGCCAAAGATAGAGGCCGGCCCACCATAACAATTAATATAGTGTAACTAGCATTCCACTATATAACTCCAAACAGTTGGATTTCAAAGGAGATGTATAAAAACCCCCTAGAAATCAAACTTTTCTTCAGACAAAGACAATATCCAATTGATATATCTGTCTAAAGAAACGGCCTCTATTACTATAGGCATAAAAGAATGATTCGCCCCACAAAGCTCCGAACATTGACCATAAAACAACCCCGGTCTTTTAACAAAGAGCCCCGCTTGATTTAGTCGACCCGGAACCGCATCTATTTTTAAGCCCAGTGCAGGCACAGCAAATGAATGTAAGACATCCGCACCAGTTACCAAAATTCTTACATGCGTATTGATAGGAACAAGCAATCTATGGTCAACTTCTAACAACCTAAAATCCCCACTATTTAAATCCGATGTTGGAATCATATAAGAATCAAATTCTAAAGTTTCTTCTTGATAATCTGAATATTCATAAGATCAATACCATTGGTGTCCAATTGCTTTAATTGTCAAAGCAGGACCCACAACCTCATCCATCAAATATAATAGTTTTAAAGAAGGAGAAGCTATAAAAATCAATATTACAGCCGGAATAAGTGTCCAAACTATCTCTAATAAAGTTCCGTCAATCAAATTTCTATCATAAGACTTACCATTTAAAGCTTCAATAATCAACCATAACACCACTATAACAATAATAATCAATAAGAACATAATCTGATCGTGAAAAAAAATTATCTCCTCCATCACAGGGTCGGCCGCGTCCTGCAAACCCAAGTGTCAAGGCTCTGGGGTATCTTTCTTTCCGCATATATTTCCGACATAAAAAAAACTATTTAACACTTGCGCCTAATTTTCTCTTGTAATAAAACTCACCCCCCAGTTCAAGAAGGACTATGAGCCCCATCAATATATACAAAGATATAAAAATAATCACACCACATCCACAAAATGCCAATATCAGCTGGCTGCCTCAAACCCAACATGTTTACGACAAGTAAGTTGATTGGATTTTAATCTAACCAAACAAACGGTCAAAAAAGTAGTCCCTATTATAACATGAAGACCATGAAACCCAGTTGCCACAAAAAAAGTAGAACCATAAACCGAATCCGAAATAGCAAAAGGCGCCTCATAATACTCAATTGCTTGTAACCCCGTAAACAAAATCCCCCAAAAAATAGTAAAGGACAAACCCCTAATGGCCTCTTTTTCTTTACCACTAATTATAGCATGGTGAGCCCAAGTAACTGTAGCACCAGAGCTTAGTAAAACAGCAGTGTTCAATAAAGGAACTGAAAAAGGATTTAACGGATTGACTCCTTGAGGGGGTCAAACGACACCCAACTCAACAGCTGGGGCTAAACTACTATGAAAAAAAGCCCAAAAAAAAGAAAAAAAGAAAAGAACTTCAGAAAGTATAAATAAAAGCATTCCATATCTTATCCCTTGTTTAACCACCAAAGAGTGATACCCCTGGAAAGTCGATTCTCTAATAACATCTTGCCACCAAACAAACATAATTACCATAACCACCAAAACTCCTACATACATAACTTGGTTTAGACCATAATGAAAATACACAACACTGCCCATAGTAATAAAAAAAGCTCCCCCGGCCCCCAAACAGGGCCAAGGAGAAGGCTCGACCAAATGATAGGGGTGACATAAAATGCTTTGCATTTAAATAAAAACCAATTCCTAGAAAAAACTTATCGCCTCTCCCCCAACCTACCAAATTCTAGTTCTCAAACACAAAACGGAACAAATCATAACTAATACCATAGCCTATTGAAGGCCCTCAAACCTATTCGACTACTTTTGATATAGAAGAAGATGCCTTCAATATACGTGTGGCTCAAAGGAGGAGAGTCCTGAACCCACTCTAAAGATGGCCAACCCAATTCTGAAATATCAACTCAACTCACAAATCGTTCCTCTCGCACATAAAGATCGTAAATAATATACATAAACCAAACAACTCCCACTAAAACAACCGCCGAACCGAGGGAGCTTACCAAATTTCAACCAGCAAAGCTATCAGCAAAATCTGAATATCGTCTTGGAAAACCGGTTAAGCCTAAAAAATGTTGCGGAAAAAAAGTCAAATTAACTCCCACAAACATCAACCAAAAATGGACTTTACCATAAAATTCATTATAACAATACCCAGTAATTTTACCCACTCAATAATAAAAACCACCAAATATAGCAAAAACCGCCCCCATAGACAACACATAATGAAAATGGGCCACGACATAATATGTATCATGTAAAACAACATCTAGAGAACTATTCGCCAATACAACTCCAGTCAAACCCCCTAACGTAAATAAGAAAACAAACCCCAGGGCCCAAAGCATAGGAGTGTCTAATCGCAAAGTTCCACCATAAACAGTCGCCAACCAACTAAACACTTTTATTCCAGTTGGCACAGCAATAATCATAGTTGCCGCAGTAAAATATGCCCTTGTATCCACATCCATTCCACTAATATATTGAGGGAGCCACTATAGAAGCCACCTCTCCCCGGAGCTGTAACCCGAGCCCGGACTGTACCTTAATCCCAACACCTTCTTTCGTTTATAAAATTTTTTACTTACTTATTTCATACACCCCCTTCAATTGGGCCGATATTCTTTATTAAAAACCAATACCAACACCCTCCTTCACTTCGAAAAGGCCATTTTTTTTTAGTTCATAAAAAGTGTGCCTTAAAAAAATCTACTATTCTAACCAAAACCCCCCTCTGATTTCCCTCTCAAATATAAACGCGATCCTTTTTATTAAATCTCAAAAGGCCCCCTCGTCCCCCCTGGAACTGTTCCAAAACAAACCCCTCTCTAACACTTTGTACCCAGGCCAAAACCCAAATAACTTCTTTTTCGGGCCCCCTCTTTAAACTAAACTTTAAATTAATAATAAAAAGCCCCCCCCCCTCGACAAACCCCACAAATCAATCTTCAAAAAGGCCAACAGAAAACCCCTTTAATTGATAACTCAAAACAAAAGCCAGCTCCCCCCGGACTTTCTTTAAAGCCCCCCTCGCCCCCCTTATGTCACAAAAAAAATCTTGCTTTTCAAGATATATTAAAGCCCCCCAAGCCCTCTCTAAATCATAAAAACGAGGAGTTCAAAGTTTTCCTTCTAATAAAAAGAAAAAACCAGAGAAATGGGTTTTATCTGTAAGAGAATATCAGCCTAACAGATCCGGCTTTAAAAACCCCACATGTCCATGTCCTAATCGACATTTTATATAATAAAGAATCGGAGCCTCCTTCAAACACTGCCAGATAGAGAGCGTTATATTAAACCCCCCTACGCCATAGAACCCCTTTTTAATAACAAAACCCCAACCTACCGCCTCAACAAACCCAATCAACCACTGAAGATCTTGAAAAGTTGAGGGCTGTTTATTATTAATGAGTCCGAATCTCCCGCATGCAGTCTCTAAGGATCCCAAAACACCCCTTTCTCAGAAAAAAAAAGATTTACCAAAGGGGGTTTTGGTTTCCTGCTGATAAACCCCAGAAAAATAAAATTTTGGCTGCCCTAATTTATAAAACAAGAGTCTCACCGATTCCTCTGTAGATTCGAGAACGGGGCGAACACTTATTCCCCAAAGATTTTGCCAGCATATAGCAGGATAACGCTCAAAAATATTACTATTTTGAATAGCTAAAATCAACCGTAAACATATGGTGTGCCCACACAATAAAACCTAATATTCCAATAGAGAGCATTGCATAAACCATTCCTAAATATCCAAAAATCTGTCTTTTGGCAACAAAAGTTGGTATTATTTGAGAAATCATTCCAAAACCAGGTAATATTAATATATATACCTCTGGATGTCCAAAAAACCAAAACAAATGCTGAAATAAAATAGGGTCTCCTCCTCCTGCAGGATCAAAAAAAGTAGTATTAAAATTTCTGTCGGTCAAAAGCATAGTTATACCCCCAGCTAATACTGGCAAAGATAATAGTAATAAAAAAGCAGTAATCAATATAGACCACACAAATAATGGCATCCGATCTAACGTTATTCCTGGAGCCCTCATATTTAATATCGTTGTTATAAAATTCATTGCCCCCAATATTGAAGACGCCCCCGCTAAATGGAGGCTAAAAATAGCCATGTCTACCGCTCCTCCGGAATGTGCTTGAATATTAGATAAGGGGGGATAAACCGTCCAGCCTGTACCCACTCCTTGTTCAACAAAGGCAGAGCCTAATAATAATATAAGAGCCGGGGGCAACAACCAGAAACTAATATTATTAAGTCGTGGAAAAGCCATATCGGGTGCACCAATATATAGTGGCACTAACCAATTTCCAAACCCCCCTATCATTACTGGCATAACCAAGAAAAAAATCATAATAAAAGCATGTGCAGTAACAATTACATTATAAAGATGATCATCTCCTAACATAGCCCCCGGGGCAGAAAGCTCCAATCTTATTAACACACTAAAAGCCGTACCTATCATACCGGCCCCAACCCCAAACACTAAATATAACGTGCCTATATCCTTATGGTTAGTAGAAAAGACTCAACGAGTTAAATATAAATTCAT